TGGATCCTTTACTAATACTCATTAAATTGGAAGTATTGATCCAATTCAAAAAAAAAATTATGTTTCGTAATTAAATAATCCAATTTTCCATTTTTAATTGACCCTTGGATACAAATCACGAGAATGTATATTTTTCCTCGAATCCTTCGTTGAGAGGTAAAGGATTAAATCCTTTTAAGAAAAAAAGTTTTTCTTCGGAATAGGAATCAAATCAAACCGAGGGATCCCTTAACTATAAAAGGGATTAATAAAACGAATCACACTTTTACCACTAAACTATACCCGCTACAATGCGATTATTGTATATAAATGAAACTTTTGTCGAACAAAAAAAGGTAATCGGACGTAATCAAGATAGGATCCAAAACAAAATAATGATGAAAATTATAGCATTGACGTGTTTGTTTTGGTTTTGTCAGTAAACCTAATCAGATTAGTAAAAGAGCACTCCTAATTCAAAATTTAAATAAAGAAAGAACAAGTTCTTTCTTTTGCTGGAGGATTTTTGACAGAACAGATAGGGCTCGATAAAACTATTTATGTTATGACATAAGAATGCATTGCACAACAATCCACAGTTCCTTATTTTTTTTTTCTTTTTTTTCCAGTAAAGGAAAAAAAATAAGAAAAGAAAGAATAATAATATAATAATAAAAAATGACACTTTGATTCTATAGAATGAAATTCCATATCATTAGGAATGGAAAGATCCCTTCTTCTGATTGTTCTTTCAATAATCAATAATAAGCATTTTTGTTTTCAAACAAATCATTTTATCTATATCTATGATTTGGAATGGAACAAAAAATGGCCCGGCTAGGTACTGACCAGGCCAGGCCGTGAAAAGAAAAAAAGCTCTTTCGGAAGAAGAGGTATTCTTGCTTTTTTCTTTTTTTTTATTCGAAATATCTCTTTAGAACCTTTTCTTTATCTAAATGGGATTGCTTATAAAAGTAGTATATATTAAAGTTGTATATATTAATAGAGTAAAAAAAAAGAAAGAGAGATAAAGAAAAGAAAGGCTTTTTTTCAAGCCTTACTTTTTGTGTAATGTAAGATAGTAATTATCCTTTTTCAATTGGGAGAGATGGCTGAGTGGACTAAAGCGTCGGATTGCTAATCCGTTGTACGAGTTTTTCGTACCGAGGGTTCGAATCCCTCTCTTTCCGTTTCCGTTGATGACTTGTTATTTTATTTATTTTTTTTTTTCAAAACCTTTCCTTTGTTTTTGTTTTTTTTTTTATTTCATATAATAAATAAGGATGTACAATAGATAAAATCCTAAGTAAGAACATTGAAAAATTAAGCAAGTAAAAAGAAAGGCCTTTTTATTCTTCACGTCCAGGATTACGTCCTGGATCATTAGATAGGAATCCAAAGATGAAGAGAGAAACAAAAAATATCACTACTGTGTAAACAAAGAGTTTGAGAGTAAGCATTACACAATCTCCAAGATCTTTTTTTTTTCAAAAAAAAAAGAGAATAGATTCTCCATTTTTATACCCCATATCCTATTTTGACACCAATAAACAAAATGGTTTCTCGAAATCCAAAATCAAAAAGAATTTTCAGAAATTCATTTGGAATAAGAGTCGAGTCTTTCATTAAAAAAAAAATCTTTCCTATTTTGAAATGACTCTAAAAGAGTTTTTCAATAAATGAAAAAGAATCCGAATGAGGAAAGGAAAGAGGGGAGTCAGATTTTTTGCAGCTATCTAAGAATTGTTTGAATCGAGGGTTCATGCTGTAAGACTTATCCGATCTTATCCATTGTTCCCATTTTTTTTTCGAATAAATCATGTCTAGGACAGTATTAAAGATCTCATCGAAAACTTACAGCAGCTTGCCAAACAAAGGCTAAGAGAAAAAAGAGAAGGGGTATTACTGGCATAAAATCTACGATTGGATTCAAAAAAGCGTAGGCCTCAGGCAATTTGGCTAAGAAAAAACTACTTGAATAAAGGGTGGAATGAAGACAGATACAGATCAAACTAAAGATATTAAGCATAACAAACATTTTTTTTTCTTGGACTTGGAGATAATTGTATTTTGATTGAGTTATTGTTATTGATAATTGATATCCCTTAAAAATGAAAAAAAAAGTAAGGGATACCAAAAAATCCTTCTTTGAACTCACCCAATCAAAAATCCTTCAATTCTCAAAAAAGAATAGAAGAAATCATACTTTTATACAATATCTTAATTGAATTATATGTAATGATCAATAAATTCAGCTTCATTGTATATCTACACGTGTCAAAACCCTAGGAACAATAGAGTCCATAGATATTTATTTTAGATTGGAATTGACGAACAACCAAAAACAATACTACTGTTTAGTAGTATTGAATCGAAATTGAAATGGGGCGTGGCCAAGTGGTAAGGCAACGGGTTTTGGTCCCGCTATTCGGAGGTTCGAATCCTTCCGTCCCAGGGAATACCTCTTCTATATATAGATAGAAACATAGATACAAATATTTATTATCACAATAAAGAAAGGTTTTCTTTTTGAACTACCTTCTCTACTCTTTAAGAGTTAAATATTGGATATTATGTGATTCTTGTTTCTGATTTTTAATGATTCTATTCTTCTTTAAATCCTATTTTTTCACAAATTAAATTCAACTAAGATACATATAGATGAAACTGAATCGAGTTGTGATCTAGGAATCTAGATTCAAAGAATTGGAAATAAAGAAAAAAGGGGGTTGCAAAAGAGGTTGAATGCGCTTTTCATCGTATGTCCATCCCCTTATACTTTGAATATTGAATATTCATATTGAAGTTTAAGTTAGTTACTTCGAAAAGCCTTATGTCCCATATAATAAGAATTAATTAACAATGTAAGATAGCAATTTAACTAGCTGTGCTTGTACAAATTGGATTAAGAAATAATCACGTTACATACATATAACGTATCTATTTTCTTTGAACCTCATTTTTAGGTATTTCATTTCGTATTTGATTTGGTTCTCATATAGAATTGTAAATATATGTAATAATATATACAGGGGGGTAATTCATACATCCTATATTCTATTCCCCTTGCTTTAAATAAAAATTATTGAACGAACCCCCACCAGTCAAAGAAACTACGCGTAAAATGAGGAAATGCTTAATGTATTATTGTCGTTCTATTTCAGTGATAACGTTTTTTGGTTTTTTGAAAAAGATTTTGGATCCGTTAATTTGAAATATTCTATATTGAATATTCATAATTCATTCCAATGACAATTGTTCAGTCTATCTGATAGAGGGAATTATTTTTTTTATGATTTTCTTTTTCAGTATGAAATGAAAGAAAAAGAGCCTAAATCTTCCTTTACATCAACTTTTTTTATTCACTCCACGAAAAAAAGAAATAAATTTCTTTTTCTATCTATCTATATTTTTTTAATCACTGAGGTTTAATTCAAAGATGAATTATTTATGATGATAAATGCAATCTTTAGGAAAACTTTATTCAAATAGTGATATCCAGGTAGGTCTTTTTTTCAATTCAATAACTATTTGAATTGAATGATTTCTTATGAGTATTTGATATTCGAAGAAGTCTAAGATTGTTGAATATATCCTCTCAAGTTACTTGAAGATGCAATGTAGATTCAATACAAAGAACTTTTTTCTTCCTAATATTTCGAAATTAATAAATAAAAGAAAAATATTGCATTCATCCAATAAAAAGAAAATCGAGGATGAAATTGAATTCTTTCTAAGACTTCTTTCGAAACCAATGGAACGACCGAACAAATGACTATTCATGATTCCCTAATTGAATCAATTACATATCAGTTCCAAACTAGAGGAATGTTATGGTAAAACTTCGTTTGAAACGATGTGGTAGAAAGCAACGTGCGACTTGAAGGACATGATCAGTTGTGGATTCTTACACCCACCCTTTTTATTATATAGGAATGAAGGTGCTCTTGGCTCGACATCCTTTGTTCTGTTCCACTCGAAACCTCATTTTTTCTTGGGTTGTAGTGTAAACAGTATGTGATGTAGCTCGAGTAGAAAGTATTGATTCATTTCTCAGGGCAAGGATCTAGGGTTAGTGCCAATTAATAAGTTGGAACAACTTCGTAAGTGTAGTCTATTTTCGATTTCGAAATCGAAAGGATCCAATTCGAGCAAGTTTCAAATCCAAAAAAGGAAAATTTGTTGGAATTAGTGAAACTCTTTTGATCAAAAGTGTATCTTGCGGGAATCAACCGTTTATGATTCTTTGATAGAAATAAATCAGAAAAAGGGCCGTGTTGCTGCCATTTTGAAACGATTAAAAATCACCGAAGTAATGTCTAAACCCAATGATTCAAGGCAAAGATAAAATATTTTGGAACAAGGAAATATCTTTTTTTTAATTGTCTCGACAACTAGATCAAGAATAAGGAGTCCAAATATATTCTAAATGAGACAAAGAAAAAGGGGTTAGAGACCACTCAAAAAATCAAATACATAAGGGTTTTCTTTTGAGCTATTTCATATTTCCGAGTTACTCAACTTGAGTTTTGAGAATACAAATGATTTTTTTTTTGATAAAGAAAAAGAAGAATAAAAAAGTATTAAATAATCTTAGTCTAATTTATTTGATTTAATGCTTTTATAGATCTATTTGACATTCGAATTGTATACATAGACATATCTTCTAATTTCTCGAGCCGTACGAAGAGAAAGCTTCGTATACGTTTCTAGGGGGGGTTCTAGTTTATCTACGTCTATCCCAATGAGCCGTTTATCGAATTGTTGCAATTGATGTTCGATCCCGAAGAGAAGGAAGAGATCTTCGGAAAGTGGGTTTTTATGATCCGATAAATAATCAAACGTATTTAAATATTCCTGCTATTCTATTTTTTCTTGAAAAAGGTGCTCAACCTACAGGAACTGTTTATGATATTTTAAAGAAAGCGGGGGTTTGTTTTTAGAGAATTTCGTCTTAATTAAAGGAAAGTCAATTAATGAAATACAAAAGAAGAGGGTGTGGGTGATTCGTATATAGCTTT